TAAGGGGTCTAGGAGTGACGATTCCCACTATGATTATTCTATGTATGATAATAAATATAGTTGGAATAATTACATCAATAGTTGCATTGACAGTTATCTTCGTTCTCAAATCGGGATTGCGAGTTCTATTTTAAGTGGTAGTGAAAATTACAGCGAAAGTTACATTTCTACTTACATTTTGGGTGAAAGTAGAAATAGTAGTGAAAACTGGAATTCCAAGCTAAGAACTAGCACGAACGGCAGCGATTTCGCTCTAAGAGAAAATTCTAATGATCTCGGTGTAACTCAAAAATACAAGCATTTGTGGGTTCAATGTGAAATTTGTTATGGATTAAATTATAAGAAATTTTTTAAATCAAAAATGAATATTTGTGAACAATGTGGATATCATTTGAAAATGAGTAGTTCAGATAGAATTGAACTTTCGATTGATCCAGGGACTTGGGATCCTATGGATGAGGACATGTTCTCCCTGGATCCCATTGACTTTCATTCAGAGGAGGAACCTTATAAAGATCGTATTGATTCTTATCAAAAAAAGACAGGATTAACCGAGGCCATTCAAACCGGCATAGGTCAACTAAACGGCATTCCCGTAGCAATTGGGGTTATGGATTTTCAGTTTATGGGGGGTAGTATGGGATCGGTAGTAGGCGAGAAAATTACTCGTTTAATCGAGTATGCTACTAATCAATTTTTACCTCTTATTCTAGTGTGTGCTTCCGGAGGAGCACGCATGCAAGAAGGAAGTTTGAGCTTGATGCAAATGGCTAAAATTTCTGCTGCTTTATATGATTATCAATCGAATAAAAAGTTAGTTTATGTATCAATCCTTACATCTCCTACGACTGGTGGGGTGACAGCTAGTTTTGGTATGTTGGGGGATATCATTATTGCTGAACCCAACGCCTACATTGCATTTGCAGGTAAAAGAGTAATTGAACAAACATTGAATAAGACAGTACCAGAAGGTTCACAAGCGGCTGAATTTTTATTCCATAAGGGCTTATTTGATCCAATCGTACCACGTAATCTGTTAAAGGGCGTTCTGAGTGAATTATTTCAGCTCCACGCTTTCTTTCCTTTGAATCATAACTTTAGTAGAACTTTAAGTTAATAGTTAATTAAATTGAATTCTTTAAATTATTTTCTTTCTGGCGAATAACTATTTAGAATAAGTATTTATTAAGTATTTATTTATCGGAATCAAAGGAAAAATCCGAAGAATGGATTTGTTTTGGTGACATAAGAGAGAATTATGGAAAGAATCATACAGATAATTTTTTTTTTACCGATATCCCTGATTCCTAATTAGGAAACCTCTATGAACAAGATAAAAGAGCGAATTCTTTTTTCGCGAGGTAGGGTAGTAAATAATAAATAAAACGAATTTCATGTTCTTTTCTTCCTTTCGTATTATATTATAACGAATTTTGGAAGAATTTATAAGGTGAAGAAACTCTTTATTAAATTCAAATTATAATTATGAAATTCAAATTATAAGACAAGAAAAAAAAATAATAGAAAAATAACAAACAAGTGAATTATCATACATGTATTTGATGTATAAAAATGAATAAGTCCATTTAGTTAGTTCTATATTCCTTGCACTTTATTATATATACTCAGTTAGATATACTTAGTATAATTATTATAGGAATTCTAATAATTTTAAGAGATCTTTCTATTTAAGATATCTTTCTAACAATATAATATAGCGATAATAGGTAAAAAAAATAAATATAACAATAAATAACAGGTACAAATATTAAATCGAGGTGCCCATTCTATGACAATTCTCAACAACTTACCCTCTATTTTTGTGCCTTTAGTGGGCTTAGTATTTCCGGCAATTGCAATGGCTTCTTTATCTCTTCATGTTCAAAAAAACAAGATTTTTTAGATCTGATGGGGGCAAATTTCATATATTTTTTTTTTCAAGACTTAGACTTGGATTATAACACAGATATCTATTCAGTATAATATGGTATAACTTGTGGCTTCTTTCAAACAGAAAAGAAAGGGCAGGCGTAAACGTAAATCTGATATATGAGTAAACGAGCTATTTGAAAATATTGAAAATAAGTCGCGATTGGGGCGAATGCCTGAAATAAATGTAAAGCCCATGTAGCTATATATGTGTAGATAGGGGATCATATGAGAGGGCTCCTATTATTTTACTTTTAGATCTAACCAATTGCTTCGAAAGATTCACATCAGAATAGTGCAAGTTGATGAAAGTTCCTTCGGAAACAAAAAAATGTAAAGTAAAATTCATTTTGGCCGGTCTCCCACTTCCAATAAAATGTAACTAGATCTAGTATGAGTTGGCGATCAGAACATATATGGATAGAACTTATAGCGGGGTCTCGAAAAATAAGTAATTTCTGCTGGGCCATTATACTTTTTTTAGGTTCATTGGGGTTTTTATTGATTGGAATTTCCAGTTATCTTGACAGAAATTTGATATCTTTATTCCCGTCTCAGGAAATCATTTTTTTTCCACAAGGTATCGTGATGTCGTTCTATGGGCTCGCCGGTCTGTTTATTAGCTCTTATTTGTGGTGCACAATTTCGTGGAATGTAGGTAGTGGTTATGATCGATTCGATAGAAAAGAAGGAATAGTGTGTATTTTTCGTTGGGGATTCCCAGGAAAAAATCGTCGCATCTTACTCCGATTCTTTATGAAAGATATTCAGTCTATCAGAATAGAAGTTAAAGAGGGTTTTAATGCTCGGCGTGTCCTTTATATGGAAATCAGAGGCCAGGGGGCCATTCCTTTGACTCGTACTGATGAGAATTTGACTCCACGAGAAATTGAGCAAAAAGCAGCGGAATTGGCCTATTTTTTGCGTGTACCAATTGAAGTATTTTGAAATAAACGAAGCACTTTTCTTAGCAGGAGGTAAAAAACCAAAAAATCCTCTTTTTTTTTTTTCCTTTTTTTTTTCTATAACATAACTTAACTGAAATTTCTTCATAATACTGATGAACCAAAGAAGACGTAGATTATATATACTATATACGGAAAACGGAAAAATTTGAAATTTTGTCCGCAAACTTTTTTTTATGCGTATGTAAATTCACAAAATTCAAGGACTAACCACTGACTCACAAATAAAAACGAGGGAATAGATTCGGGAGTTCGAAGCTTTCTATTCTAAATTCTAATATTAGAATAGAACTTATGCTTGATAGAAATATTAGATCGTATAGAGTTGACGAATGAAGCGGATTCATTAAAAATTCACAGACGCAAAAATGGAAAAAAAAGCATTCATTCCCCTTCTATATCTTACGTCTATAGTATTTTTGCCCTGGTGGGTCTCTTTTTCATTTAATAAAAGTATGGGATCTTGGATTATTAATTGGTGGAATACTAGTAAATCCGAAACTTTTTTAAATGATATTCAAGAAAAGAGTATTCTAGAAAAATTAATAGAATTTGAGGAACTCTTCCTGTTGGACGAAATGATAAAGGAATACCCCGAAACACATCTACAAAAGTTTCGTATCGGAATCCACAAAGAAACGATCCAATTGATCAAGATGCACAACGCAGATCGTATCTATACGATTTTGCACTTCTCGACAAATATAATCTGTTTCGTTATTCTAAGTGGTTATTCTTTTTTAGTTAATGAAGAACTTATTATTCTTAATTCTTGGATTCAAGAATTCATATATAACTTAAGCGACACGATAAAAGCCCTTTCTATTCTTTTATTAACCGACTTATGTATAGGATTCCATTCACCCCACGGTTGGGAACTAATGATTAGCTCTTTCTACAAGGATTTTGGATTTGCTCATAATGATCAAATTATATCTGGACTTGTTTCCACCTTTCCAGTCATTTTCGATACAATTTTTAAATATTGGATCTTCCGTTATTTAAATCGTGTATCTCCGTCACTTGTAGTGATTTATCATTCAATGAATGACTGAAAAATGATCCACCGATCCAATTAGAATTTTGTTATTTTGTCCATAAGTAAAATAAAACATTCAAAATCTTATTTTTTTTTATATACTTATTTTTTCTATACATCCAATAGATTCGGATTCCTCCTATATTTTAGTAAAAATTTTTCAGTAACTAGCAGCATCGTGGATAGGGAACTATCCTAGCGACCTACCTAATTTTATTGTATAAATTTTCTGGATCAACGACTGGACCATGCAAACTAGAAAGACCCTCTCTTGGATAAAGGAAGAGATTACTCGCTCCATTTCCGTATCGCTCATGATATATATAATAACTGGGGCATACATTTCAAATGCATATCCCATTTTTGCACAGCAGGGTTATGAAAATCCGCGCGAAGCAACTGGTCGTATTGTATGCGCGAATTGTCATTTAGCTAATAAGCCCGTGGGTATTGAGGTTCCACAAGCGGTACTTCCAGATACTGTATTTGAAGCAGTTGTTCGAATTCCTTATGATATGCAACTAAAACAAGTTCTTGCTAATGGTAAAAAGGGAGCTTTGAATGTGGGGGCCGTGCTTATTTTACCCGAGGGGTTTGAATTAGCCCCTCCTGATCGTATTTCGCCAGAGATGAAAGAAAAGATAGGTAATCTCTCTTTTCAGAGTTATCGCCCCGCTAAAAAGAATATTCTTGTGATAGGTCCTGTTCCTGGTCAAAAATATAGTGAAATCACCTTTCCTATTCTTTCTCCGGACCCTGCTGCTAAGAAGGATGCGTACTTCTTAAAATATCCCATATACGTAGGCGGGAACAGGGGAAGGGGTCAGATTTATCCCGACGGGAGCAAGAGTAACAATACGGTTTATAATGCTACAGCAGCGGGTATAGTAAGCAAAATAATACGAAAAGAAAAAGGGGGGTATGAAATAACTATAACAGATGCGCCAGAGGGGCGTCAAGTGATTGATAGTATCCCCCCAGGACCAGAACTTCTTGTTTCAGAAGGCGAATCCATCAAACTTGATCAACCATTAACAAGTAATCCTAATGTGGGGGGATTTGGTCAG